TCCTTTTAAGAAATAAAGTTTTTTATCGGAATATGAATTAAACCGAAAAGACCCCTTAACTTTTTTAAGGGGTTACTCGAACGAATCACACTTTTACCACTAAACTATACCCGCTACAATGCGATTATTATATACAAAGGGCCTTTTGTCGAACAGGGATAATTTGGGCTAATCAAGACAGGATCATAAAAGAATCATGAAAATGAGAGTGTTGACGTTTTTCGTGGGGATTCAAAAATTGAAAAAAAAAATTCATAAAAATAAAAAAGGAAGAAATTAAAAAATAATAAGAAATGACGTATTGATGTTATATTCTTTTATCTAATAATAAGAATGAAAACAGCCCTTTGTCTTTTTGTTGTTGCTTTAATAGCAACCCCCCTTTTTTATTAGAGAAACCGTAGGATTCGTTGGAACAAAAAAAGGCCCGGCTAGGTACTTACCAGGCCAGGCCACGGGAATAAAAAAGGCCCTTTCGAACAAAATCAAAGCAAAGGGGTCTTCTTTCTGTTTTTTATATTGAATCTTTCGATCCCTTACTTGAACTAACTGTAATTGCTAATAAAAGTTGTAGATAGAATATAGATAAGATAAAGAAAGAGAAAGAAATACTTTTTCAATCCTTATTTCATGTGTAATATAACATAGTAATTATCTTTTTCAATTGGGAGAGATGGCTGAGTGGACTAAAGCGGCGGATTGCTAATCCGTTGTACGAGTTATTCGTACCGAGGGTTCGAATCCCTCTCTTTCCGTTTTTGTTGATGACTTAATATTTGATTTCTCTTTCAAATTTCGCCAATCCTTTTTAATGTTTCCTGGTTAACCATGTGGAATAGATAAAAAATCCTAAGAAAATTTAAAAATCAAGCAATGAAAATGAAAACTCCCTTTTTTATTCTTCACGTCCAGGATTACGCCCCGGATCATTAGATAGGAATCCAAAGATAAATAGAGAAACAAAGAATATCACTACTGTGTAAACGAAAAGTTTGAGAGTAAGCATTACACAATCTCCAAGATCTTTTTTTGTAAAAAAAAAATTAGAAAAGAGAATAGATCCTCCATTACCAAAAATTTATTTCATACCTCCAATTAGATATTGCGGGGGATCCTAACCTTAACCTTATATATAGGGTCTTTCAAAAGGGCAGGATGGGGAATCCGGGGTGAGCCGGATTTGGATTTCTCGAAGCTATCCAACCAAGACTTTCAGACTTTCAATGTTTGAATCGAAGGTTTATAGTATAAGACTAATAAAGCATTAATTTTCTAGAATAATATTAAGGATCTCATCGAAAACTTACAGCAGCTTGCCAAACGAAGGCTAAGAGAAAAAAGAACAAAGGTATGACTGGCATAAGATCTACGATTGGATTCAAAAAAGCGTAGGCCTCGGGCAATTTGGCGAATAAAAGACTACTCGAATAAAAGGCAGAATTAAGACAAATGCAGATCAAACTAAAGATATTAAGCATAACAGGCGTTTTGTTCTTGGAGATAATTGCATTTTGATTGAGTTAATGATATAAGGAAAATGAAGTAAAGTAAGGTAGACAAAAATCCTTCTTTTTCTTTGAACCCACCCAATCAAAAATTCCCCAATTCTCAAACAAAGGAGAATAGAAGAAATAATACTTTCATAGAATATCTTAATTAAATTATATGTAATGATCAATGAATTCGGCTGAATTCTATATCTACACGCGTAAAAATCCTAGCAAGAATCTAATCTATTCTATAAAAATTTTATATATAAAATTGCCCTGTAATTGACCAAGACCCAATACTAATATTATTCTTTATTAGTGTAGAATGGAAATATAGATGGGGCGTGGCCAAGTGGTAAGGCAACGGGTTTTGGTCCCGGTATTCGGAGGTTCGAATCCTTTCGTCCCAGGTAGATACATTGTATCAGAGTAAAAGTTTATTTTGAAAGTAACGTTATGTTTAAATGCCTAATATTGGATAGAATGTCATTCTTGTTTCTTTTATAATTTTGAATGATTCTTTTATGAATCATATCTTTGTTTTTCACAACATACAGATATTACTAAATAGATTTGTTTGTCATCAAGATATGATGGTAACATAGGTCACACCCTAGTTGAATTCAACTAATTAAAAAATAAAGTATGGGCGGATTTTTCATCATATGTTCATTCCCTTCATATTGAAGGGGTTTAGAGCTACTTAATTTGAAGAAAAAACCTTACGTCTCATATCTTTTTAAATTTTGAACGATACATTTTATTTTGAATTACACTAAGAAAGAGCACTTCTTTCCTATATCCTATATCTTATTCTTTATCCATTCAAATTAAACTTAAAAAAATGGGGTAGCCAAATTATTAGGATCTCTTTATTCTAAACAAGAGGGGGGTTATTACATTCAATTAATGGGATTAAGTCTCTTAAGACAAGACTGGGTTTGGGTAAACTAAAAAATTAGGAGCAAGCGCCTAATCTGGACTTGTTTGTCTTTGTCCCTAGAGAGTATCCTTTCCCCAAAAGGTATCCTTTTTTATTTTTGTTCTGATTCAGCATTCCCAGAGAGTCGTGGGATAGATAGTTCTTAATTAGTAACAGTAACAGGAGGTCTTCATTTAAATATATGTATATCTGTGTATGTCCGAATCTCATTAATAACGAATCAAGTTACATATGTAACGGATCCATAATCCATAATAAAGACTGTAGTTCAGTCTATCTCATAGGTACGAAAAACCCCTAATTCGTTCATCTTATCTTATTAATAAAATTCGAATCGAAAGAACAAGTACTTAAATATTCTCTTCGATCGGTCTTTTTTATCTATCTCACACAAAAAAATAAAAATGGGTTTTTTTTCAATCCATTTATCTGCTTTAAATCGTTGATGGTTCAATTCGAAAAGAAACAGATATTTTAATTTTTTTAATAAAAAGTAAAGTTAAAGTGTTGCATTCATACAATAACATACAATAATAGGTGGGGTCTTGCTAAGATTGCTTCAAAAAAATTTTTGCCATCTTTGTATAGAAGAAAAAAAAAGGGTATAGATTGATATGTTTATGTATCGACGGAACCAATGACTATTCATGATTCCATAATTGAATCAATTCCATATGGGTTCCAAATTAGAGGAATTTTTTGTTATGGTAAAACTTCGTTTGAAACGCTGTGGTAGAAAGCAACGTGCGACTTGAAGGACACGATCCGGTGTGGATTTTTATTCTTACATCCGCCATCTTTTCTATGAATGAAGGTGCTCTTGACCCGACATCTGTTCTGTTTTCACTAGAATCCTTTTTTGTTAGGTTGTAATGAATATAGTACATGATGGAGCTCGGGTAGAAAGTATGGATTCATCTTTCAGGGGGCAAGAATCTAGGGTTAATACCAATCAATAAATTGGAACAACTTTGTAAGTATATCATATATATCAATATAGAAATTGAAAGGATCCGATTCAGTCAAGTTTTTAATTCAAAAGTAAAATTTGTTGAAATTGAGAAAAGTCTTTCGATTCAAAGTGTATCACGCGGGAATCGAGCGTTTATATGATTCTTTGATAGAAAGAAATCACAAAAGGGGTATGTTGCTGCCATTTTGTAAGGATTAAGAAGCACCGAAGTAATGTCTAAACCCACTGATTTAAAACAAAAAAAAAAGGATCCCAGAACAAGTAAACACCGTTTTTTCAATTGTCTCAATAACTGGATAATAATAAAGATTAAATGAGACAAGCAAGAGGGGGTTAAAGACCATTCAAAAAATGAAATAAATTGCCTAAAGATTTTTTTCTTTTAAGCTCTTTGAGAATTATCCAACTTGAGTTATGGGTACAAATGATTTTTATTTTTTCAGGAAGGAGGAAGAAAAAAATGAGTTAAATCCCATTCTAATTTATTTTATCAACTCCTTTGCCAGAAATTATAATTCTATACGTAGACAAAACTCCAAATCATTTTTTCTCGAGCCGTACGAGGAGAAAACTTCCTATACGTTTCTAGGGGGGGTCTTGTTCATTTACTTAGATCTATCCCAATGAGCCGTCTATCGAATCGTTGCAATTGATGTTCGATCCCGAAGAGAAGGAAGAGATCTTCGGAACGTAGGTTTTTATGATCCGATAAAGAATCAAAGTTATTTAAACGTTCCTGCTATTCTATATTTCCTTGAAAAGGGCGCTCAGCCCACAGGAACTGTTCGGGATCTTTTAAAAAAGGCAGAGGTTTTTAAGTAACTTGGTCCTAATCAAACAAAATTTAATTAAGGAAATAAAGAAATAGAAAGGGATAGTAATTCTTATATAAATTTTTGTATTTATATATACTTTTTTTTTTTCCTTTTTTGGATTCTACTCATATCTATTTTTCATTGCTTCTATAAAATCTCATGTTCTAGAACGACAAAACTCGAGTTGCTTGATCCTAGAAATATAAAATTCTGGGAGTTCCTTCAATTGGTCGGTTTTCGTTGAAACTATACTAATAAGTAATAACCAAGGAATCCTCCCTTTTTTTAGTCTAGTTACTTATTATTGCTTATTGATTCAATCTGATATTTTTTTCTACTTGGTCTTTTTTTATTCCTCTATCTAAACTTTTTTCAGCTATGTAGTGACAATCCAACACAAGCCCTTTTTTTAATAGTATTGAAATAAATTCCATTTATTTTGTTTTTCCATTGTATTATTTTTTCAACATTTATATTGACAACAGTGTATCGAACAAATATAATTCATCGTGATAAGTAGATAAATTTATTTTTGTCCGAGCGGTTTGATTTTTACCTTATATTATTCAAATGATGGGATTACTTGAATTCTCTTTGATATAATAAGAATAGGGGTTTTGATTTAAAAGTCGATAACATAAGAACGAAGAGGTGGTCTATAAATTTTGACATTTATCTATCTTTTTTTTTTGATTGTATTTACATAAACTTTTTCTATTCGGGTTGCTAACTCAACGGTAGAGTACTCGGCTTTTAAGTGCGGCTAGGATCTTTTACAC